GGGGTCACTGGTTTACGCAAATCAGCAAATGACTGCCCGTTGTGTCATAGCACTTAATTGAATTGCGGAAATAAATGGAATTATACCAGCAGCTCTTCCGTATTCCCCCCCTATTCAACTTGGGTTTTAGAACAGTCCATTATTTCTGATTGATCCATACCAATAAAATATTCATGGCATGCAGAAACTAGTCTTCGAGGAGTAATTACAATATTACTAGTTATTACTAGTTAGTAACAAGTTGAGCAAATACTTCATATAGTCTCTGACAATGATATGGAACGAATAATAATGGATTGCTTATCCCAGTTTATCAGTACCTATAATTGTTGTTACCGTCCTGATGGTTCAAGAGTTTTTGCATCTCCATACTTTCCTGTATTACTAGAAAAACAATTACGAATAACTTTTCATGACTACTAAAGATCGCGACAGAAGATCCAGATATCTCCCCGAAGATCCAGATATCTCCCCGGATAGGATTCGAACCTACGACCCATCGGTTAACAGCCGACTGCTCTACCACTGAGCTACCGAGGAAACGTGATAAAACTTTAATCCCATATACATAATCCTATTCTCTGGACTAATCCACGTCCAAAACGTTGCATTCGAAAAATTCAAATTTCTTTTTGAAACTTCCTAAAATTAAGGTCTACTCTACCCCTCTATTATAGGATAAAAAATGAAGGATAGCAATCCCCTCGACTTTTACGGGGAGAGCAGTTAACCACTTCTCACTGCCCTACCCCCCCCCACCCTCGATCCCCCAGAAATCAACCATTGATAAATGGTTCCTTGTATGAAGGAGAACGTAGTAAGCTATTCAGATAATTGAGGGAATTACATCGAATCTGAATATTTGAACAATTAATAACGAAATGATACCCAGAATTAATCCGAATAGATAGAGGGAAATTCGCCCTACTTGTCCGTATTTGATTCCTTCCCCTCCGAAAAAGCTTGAAATGCCTATCCCATTAACAATACCGTCTATTACCCATTGATCAAAGAGCGAAATAGATTTTGCTGAGAGACGTGTACCTCTAATAAAAACAAAATTGTATAGCTTATCAATATAAGCTCGATTATACGACCAATTATAAATAGTATTTAATAGAAAACCCAAAATTCCGTCTGATTTAGGATCTATATTTTCACGTAAGTCTCGTGAGTAGAAAGATGCAGGTCCATATATTATGAATGATATAACTATTCCCACAGATGCTATAATGGTAGAAGGAATAGCTTCACGAATAAAATCGAACCAATAATTAGAATTCATTACTATGGTTAATGAATCATAAGATAAATCAAGTGATGAATCAAAATTGATTAATTTTGGAAAAATGATAGATCCAAAAAAACCAATAAATATAGTTGGTATTGTGAGTATAATAAGTGGACATATCAATATCCAGTCCGACTCTTTTGGTTGTATAAAATGCTTACTATCAGATCCATATGATGGATTCAATGAATTTTGTACATTATTATTTTTAATCAAATTTAATAAGTGGACATATCAATATCCAGTCCGACTCTTTTGGTTGTATAAAATGCTTACTATCAGATCCATATGATGGATTCAATGAATTTTGTACATTATTATTTTTAATCAAATTTACTTTAAATGAAATTAACAGTTTATGGGAAGGGTGGTATTGGTAAATCAACAAGTAGTTGTAATATTTCAATAGCTTTTGCAAAACGGGGCAAAAAAGTCTTACAAATTGGATGTGATCCCAAACATGATAGTACATTTACTTTGACCGGTTTTTTGATACCTACAATAATAGATACCCTCGAAATAAAAAATTATCATTATGAGGATGTATGGCCAGAAGATATCATCCATAAAGGTTTTGGAGAAGTTGATTGTGTAGAAGCTGGAGGACCACCTGCTGGAACAGGATGCGGAGGGTATGTTGTAGGTGAAACTGTTAAATTATTAAAAGAATTAAATGCTTTTGATGAATATGACATAATTTTATTTGATGTCTTGGGTGATGTAGTATGCGGTGGTTTTGCTGCTCCCTTAAATTATACTGATTATTGTATCATAATAACAGATAATGGTTTTGATGCATTATTTGCAGCAAACCGCATTGTAGCTTCAGTTCGAGAAAAATCTAATACACATCCATTACGATTAGCAGGATTAGTGGGAAATCAAACATCTGATCGAGATCTTATTGATAAATATATAGAAGTATGTCCAATGCCTGTTTTAGAAGTATTACCTCTTATTGAATATATTCGAGTATCTCGAATAAAAGGTAAGACCTTGTTTGAAATGGCTGAATCTCAAGGAGAACTTATTAATATTTGTGATTATTATTTAAATATAGCAGATCAGTTATTATGTCAGCCAGAAGGAGTCATACCAAAAGAAATACCAGATCGAGAGTTGTTTGGTTTATTATCAAATTGTTATTTAAATCCTAAGGCTCAAGTAAATAATAAAAACATTGGACAAATAGATGAAGAAGTAGATATTGAGTTTATGTTACTTTAAAAAAGTATTAAAGAAGTCGTATATAGAATATACAAAATACAGGAGAAAAGATAGATCTCATGAAAACAATTGAAAAAGTTGAAAGCCTCATTTTTGAATGTGAAACTGGTAATTATCATACTTTTTGTCCTATTAGTTGTGTAGTGTGGTTATATCAAAAAATTGAGGATAGCTTTTTTTTAGTAATAGGTACCAAAACTTGTGGATATTTTTTACAAAACGCTCTTGGCGTAATGATTTTTGCAGAACCGCGTTATGCGATGGCCGAATTGCAAGAAAATGACATATCAGCTCAATCAAATGATTATGAAGAGTTAAGAAAGTTGTCTATTGATATAAAAAAAGATAGAAATCCCAGTGTTATTATATGGATTGGTACATGTACTACAGAAATAATAAAAATGGATTTAGAAGGAATTGCCCCTAAAATAGAAATAGAATTTGGAATACCTATTGTAGTAGCACGAGCAAATGGATTAGATTATGCTTTTACTCAAGGAGAAGATACTGTTCTAGCTGCTATGACACAACGTTGTCCAGAGAAAGAATCTTTAAACTCTAATAGTGATTTTGATTCTAATTTTCAATCTGAGCAGCCTTCCTTAGTTTTATTTGGATCCGTTCCCTCAACAGTTTCTTCTCAACTGAATTTGGAATTAAAACAACAATCCATTCAAGTATCGGGATGGCTTCCTGCTCAGAAATACACGGAACTACCATACTTAAAAAAAGGTTTTTATGTGTGTGGTGTTAATCCATTTTTGAGTCGCACGGCTACAGCCTTGATGCGACGTAGAAAATGTAAATTAATTGGTGCACCTTTTCCTATCGGACCTGACGGAACACGTGCTTGGATCGAAAAAATTTGTCTCACTTTCAACAAAAAACCCCAAGGTTTGGAAGAAAAAGAAAATAAAGTTTGGAAGGATTTAAAAAACCATCTTCATTTATTACAAGGCAAGTCGATTTTTTTTATGGGAGATAATTTATTAGAAATATCCCTAGCAAGATTTCTAATACGGTGTGGTCTTATTGTTTATGAAATAGGTATTCCATATATCGATAAGAGGTATCAAACCGCTGAATTATCATTATTGCGTCATACATGTAAAAAAATGTGTGTACCCATACCACGAATTGTAGAAAAACCAGATAATTATAATCAAATACAACGTATACGTGAATTAAAACCTGATTTAGTTATTACTGGTATGGCTCATGCTAATCCCTTAAAAGCTAGAGGAATTAATACAAAATGGTCAGTTGAATTTATTTTTATTCAAATTCATGGATTTCTAAATGTTAAAAATTTGCTCGACTTAGTTACTCGTTGTTTACGTCTAAATTAAAGTTTAGAGGTTCTAGGTTAAGATATACTTTATTAAAAGAAACAATTAACTGATTGGTAGCAATATGAAAATTGGCTATATTATACCAAGGGTTCAACACCCAACTAAAAAAAAATAACTTTTACTTTCTTGTTTGAAAGATATTAATAAATTAATTAAAAATATGTTAAGTAGTAACAAATAATTTTCATACAAACTGAAAAAAAAAAAAAAATACTGGAAATTTCTTGCTTTTTGTACGATAGTTGTGTTATAATCAGCCATAGTGATTGATAATTCATTTAAAAGTCACTTATTAGATAAAGGGGTTCTATTATTTGTAATTTATTTAAAGAAGGAAAAGGGAATGGAAAGCCTATTTTTAGTTATTTCTATGTATTATGGAATGATACAGACGTCTATAAAAGTTGTAGGTCCTTTTATGTTATTCGGGGTTTATTATGGTTTTATTACTACATTGCCCATGGGTCCTTCTCATATTTTGGCAATAAGGTCACAATTAATAGAAGGTACTAAAGCGGCCAGGGCAGCTGTTAGTGGATTAATGTTGGGACAAGTATTGATGTATCTCTCAATATATTTCACCCCGCTCTACATAATGTTAATACGACCTCATTTATTTACATTATTAATTCTACCATATTTGTTTTTCTATTGGAATCGAACCAAAGAACTTGTGCAATATAAAGATTCACATTTAACTGATTCAATAAGTAATGTTAGATTACGCACTATTTTTCTGGATAGTCTTATCTTTCAATTATTAAATCCAGGTCTTTTACCAAGTCCTGTATTAACACGATTATCACATGTTTTGATGTTTCGTTATAGTAGTAATGTTTTTTTTGTAATTAGTAGTATTTTTGGTTGGTTAGGCGGCCAGATATTATTTTTTAACTTAGCAAAAAAACTTTTTGTTCGAATAGAATATGATTCACCTATATTTTATGTGTTTCTTAAACGTATAATACACAAATCTTTTAGTACTATAAGTATATTTTGCGTCCTTCTTCATATGGGAAGAGCGCCTGTTCCGCTTATTACTAAAAAATATTCTGATCATGCTACAATTCTCGATAAGACGGTAATGGAAGTCGAATTTGAGCTTTTATGGTTTCATAGACCATGGCCCACCTCGTTTTTTGATCAAGACAGATGGACTCAACCCAAGCGATATATACAAAATTCAAGTATAAGTCGCCGATCTCCTGTCAAACAACAACTATCCGACTACTTTTTTGATAAATGTATAATAGACGGAAAAGAACGACTATCTTTTGCAACTCTACCTAATTTATATATTGTAAAAGGACAATTAACAAATTGGGGTAACCGTTTGTTAGATATACCACCTGAAGATTTTTCTTATGAAAAATGGATTAATAATAAACGAGAAAAAAATGAAAAATTAATTCATGAATTTGAAGATCGAATCAAATTGATGGAAAAGGGATTTAGCTTCCAAAAAGCAATGGAAAAACGAACCGGAATTATGCAAATATGTAAAAAAGATAAGGTTAAGAAAAGAGTTCTTCCAAAAATGGTGGATCCTTTATTTAATCCCCGCTTACGCACATCAAATTCAGTTTTGCAATCCTACTTGCTGTTTCCAGAATTTAAGAAAAAACTAACAAAGGAAGAATTGCTTGAGAAAGAAACTTTCACTGGTTGGAAAGAAGTGGTGGCAAAAATTGAAAGAATGAAACGAGAAGAAAATAAGTTAGAAGAATGGATTCTAGAGAATTATACAGATCCAAAACGTGCTGAATTTCCGTTAGTTTTGGATTTGTTATCTTGGAATGCAAAAAGAATTTTTTCATATATTCTAGATAATACAAAAGTTCCAGAAACTCGTAATTTGTATTACGAAATTCGTGATTATAAAGAACATTTTGGTACTAAAAATGTACCGTGGAAATATGTGGTGAGATTAAATCGTATTGATAAGTCTTTATTTTCTATGTATCTGGAAAGAACAGAAAATGTAAAACTTATTTATGCTTCTAAATTATTACAGTCAATTTTTGGTGAATTTGCTGAATTTTTTCATTTGAATAAATTCAAAAAATCGACTGGATTTAAAAACTATTTTCTGCCAATTAAAAAATTATCTATTATTTTAACGAAATTTATATCAATAATAAAAACAAAAAGTTGGTCAGTACTTTCCTTTGAAGAAATAAAACCTCAATTCTTTGAAATTCAAAAATCATTAACTAGATTCAATCAAATGATAAAATTTGATAGAATCGATATTATAAGTTCTTTTACCGATGTTCGTCAAAGGAAAATGAAAAATCTTGAAATTGCTGGGGTGGATCGAGGAAAACTAGTACCTTTAAACAGACGTTTCTCGAAAAAAACTGATTTTCGTAGAAGACTAGTAAAAGGAGCTATGCGTCCGCTGCGCCGTAAAATGCTAGTATGGAATATTTTACAATACAGAGCACACTCTCCTTTTTTCTTCCGAATACTCGATATATCGACTCTATCCAAAACGGATTCAGTTATTTATGATGAGTGGATAGATGAAAATGAAAGAATTTATGAAATAGAAATAGAACAAAAGATAAAAGCTGAACGTCGAGCTCAATCAGCCAGATTAGACTTTTCCATGGCTCAAAATGGTAGGAGTCTATTATTACTCTTTCAATCTTCTTTCAGGAAGTACATCAAATTACCTCTATTAATTGTAGCTAAAAATATTGGACGTATGCTGTTGTTTCAATCTCCAGAATGGCGTGAAGATTGGACTGAATGGAAACAAGAAGTCCATGTAAACTGTCTATACAATGGTGATGAAGTAACACATGGAGGATTACCTGATAGTTGGCTGAGAGAAGGTTTTCAAATAAAAATAATATATCCTTTTCAGTTAAAACCCTGGCATGATCATGTAAAAATGAGTCCAACTCATTCATTGAATGAAATAGATAATAACTTTTTGGTTCAGATAAAACAACAAGAAAAATTGTTTGCTTTTTTGACCCCGTGGGGAAAGCAAACTGCTATACCTTTTGGTACTGTCCAGAAAGAACCTTCATTTTGGAAACCTATTTGGAAAGAATTGAGAAAGTTTTTTGAAAAAGTAATTTTTATTGTATTAGAAAACTATTCTAAATTGATCGAGGTTCTAAATTTTTCTAGTTCTGAAAAATCTCAAAAAACTTTTGAAACATCTAGCATTGATGTGTTAGATAATACATATAATACTGAACTTGATCATGATTCAAGAGAAAATTTAAATATTAAAGATTTGGCAATAACTAAAAAATTAATTGAAAATAAGAGTAATCTAATTACATCTATTATCAGTGAAGAAGAAATTGAATCAGGTTTTATTGAAAGGATGAAAGAATATGAGGATTCTTCAATATTGGGAACCGAACAAACCTCTTATTCCTCTGAATTAGATAAAATACTAAAATTCGAAATTTCCAATTTTAGGAGTTGGATTTTTGCTGGTAAAAAACAGTTGCTTCATATCCAAGAACGTTTAATGCTTTTGCGAAGATCCTTTTTTGATTTAAATGAAATTTGGTTTTATTCTATCGAGCTTTTTTTTAATAAAATCAAACGAAATTTCTTCCAACGATCACTTACCTCATTGAATATAACTTTAAATGTAGGAACACAATTATTACAAAATATTACTTCTATTTTGAATGAAGTAAAGAATCTGATTTTAGAAGAATTAAATCGAAAAGATAATAATAATCAAAAAATATCTTCAATTTCGCAAGCATATATATTCCATCAATTATGGCATACAAAAACGATATCAAAATTGGATTTAAATCATTTAGTACAACAATTGAATAACAAAATTCAAGATAATAAAGATGAATTAGATAATTCAAAACAAACTCAAAAAGATTTCAATTTAATAAATGTTCCCTATGAGCATATTGAAGATTTTCTAGAAACACGAGGAATTCTAAAAGATCCGCGGGATTTTAATGAGAAAGATTGGAATCAATGGTTAAAAGGTCTTAAGAAATACAATATACCTTCAAAAATATGGGTCAAAATAGCACCATTAAAATGGAAGGTTGAAATCAATAAATATTGGAAATCAACAAAAAAGAAAATTGATCATAGATCTGAAGTTTCTCGAGAGATTAAGATTCATTCCTTGTACCAAGAAAACCCTCAATTAAGAAATAGATTGAAGAATCTTCATAAACGTTCCAACTATAATGAACTTTTATACAGTTTTCTTGATGCTTCAAGGGATTCAGATATCAAGAAAGTATCAGTATGGGATACAGAAAACAAAAAAGGAATTTCAACTGCTAAAAGTTTCCAAAAAATACGTAGATTGAGTAAGAAAAAGAAAGATCAAGTAAATATTCTTTCTAACCGAGAGATCCAGAAAAAAATGAAAGCCAGTTTGGATCCTAAACTGATATTATGGTTCCTGCCGGATCTTATTGAAAATAAAAAACAATTATTTATAGAAAAAGGAATATTTGAACCTAAACCTTCTATAATACAAAAAAGAAGCACTACAAAGGGTTATCAACGAATCGAACTCTTTTTTGAGCATGATTTAGGTAACAGGGGTCATTGGGATGAAATACGCGAATTAAAATTAAATAAAAGACAGAGTTTTCCGATTATTGATCAATTCGCCTGGCGATCAAGCATACATGAAAATGAGTTTACACGGCTAAGAGATGTTATGTCTATCATGAATGTGACAAAAGAACAAGAGAATTCCTCTACTTTGTCTGCATTGTGTGATAAGATGGATATAGATACAGACTTCTTAGACATTCTGTTTGAAACTAGAAAATTAGAACGCCCTCCGATTTTGACTAAAAGGTATTTGATTAATAAGGGACATCGTAAATCTCGAGTTTTACAGGACCAGATATTGATGTATAAGACAATAAGTGTTTTATTGAAATTCAAAAAAAGATTTAAGAAACGAATTGATAAAAATTTATTTCGTCAATGTACAACATGTTTACTGGTGGAGAATATTGAAAAAAAGACTAATTCAAATCTCTATAATCTAGAAGATCTTTTACTTCCTAGACGTCGTCGAGAAAGTAGAATTTTAAGAACTTTATTCTCTCAACAATCCTCACAAGACCTTATAAAAGATCAGGCAGATATGGTTCCAATAGAAAATCAAAAAAAACAAGGATATTTTAATCCCTTAAACCAGAGTCAAATCACAAAACGTTTTATATGGCCTAGTTTCAGATTTGAAGATATTGCTTGTATGAATCGATTCTGGTTCAATACAAATAATGGAAGCCGATTTAGTATGCTAAGAATTCGTATGTATCCACCAATTTAATAAAATAGAAATGATTATTACAAGAATAAATTGATTTAATGAATTCTTTTTGGAATAGATATATCTATTCCAAAAAGAATTCAATTCTCTTATATACTACAAAATCCATATTATTGTGAGGAAACTTTATTTTTTATGAGTGAAAATTTATCTATCGATCCATCAGCACTTTTTGTCAAAACAATAACGGGATCTGTTGAATTTCAAATTGATTGTCTAACAAAAAGAGTTTTAATACTTACTCGCCATTTAAAAAAACACTCAAAGGACTATTCATCCCAAAGAGGATTGTGGAAAATTTTGGGAAAACGTAAACGTCTTCTACAATTTTTATACAACAGTAACATAAATTCATATAAGAATTTGATTACTCAATTAGGTATTCGTGGACCTATAAAGTTTTGATATAATTAAAACAGAATCAGAAACTTTTAATGATTTTGTTGATTAATCAACTTTTTATCATTCAGCTAGTTTTAGGATTCAGCTAGTAGTGATGAGAAAACTAAAAATCTCATAAGGAACAAAAGTTATGACCATGTTTGTTGCAAGAAAAGATCCCATGTTAGTGAGTATGGGTCCCCATCATCCATCAATGCATGGTGTTCTTCGACTTATTGTTACTTTGGATGGCGAAAATGTTCTTGATTGTAAACCTGTATTGGGTTATTTACATCGAGGGATGGAAAAAATTGCTGAGAACAGAACAATTATACAATATCTTCCATATGTAACAAGATGGGATTATTTAGCTACCATGTTTACTGAAGCTATAACAGTAAATGCACCAGAAAAATTGACTAATATAAGAATACCCAAAAGAGCTAGTTATATACGAGTAATAATGTTGGAGCTAAGTCGCATAGCTTCCCATTTATTATGGCTAGGTCCTTTCATGGCTGATGTTGGTGCCCAAACTCCTTTTTTCTACATATTAAGAGAGAGAGAGATGATCTATGACTTATTTGAAGCTGCTACAGGTATGAGAATGATGCATAATTTTTTTCGTATTGGAGGAATAGCTGCAGATATACCCTATGGTTGGGTAGATAAATGTTTGGATTTTTGTGATTACTTTTTACCAAAAATAAATGAGTATGAAAGACTTATTACAGACAATCCAATTTTTTTGGGACGGGTTGAAGGCGTCGGTACTATTGGTACACAAGAGGCAATAAATTGGGGTTTATCAGGTCCTATGTTACGAGCTTCAGGAGTTCAATGGGATCTTCGAAAAGTGGATCATTATGAATGTTATGATGAATTGGATTGGGAAATTCAATGGCATAAAGAAGGAGATTCATTGGCTCGTTATTTGGTACGAATTGGAGAAATGAAAGAATCCACGAAAATTATTCAACAAGCTCTTAAGGTTCTTCCTGGAGGTCCTTACGAAAACTTGGAATCGAGACGAGTCACAGAAGGAAGAAATTCAAAATGGAATGATTTTGACTATCAATTCATAAGTAAAAAATCTTCCCCAACTTTTAAATTACCTCAACAAGAACATTACGTTCGAGTAGAAGCACCTAAAGGTGAGTTGGGGATCTTTCTCATTGGTGATGGTAGTGTATTTCCCTGGAGGTGGAAAATCCGGCCACCCGGATTTGTAAATTTGCAAATTCTTCCTCCCTTAGTTAAGGGCATGAAATTGGCAGATATAATGACAATATTGGGTAGTATAGATATTATTATGGGGGAGGTCGATCGTTGAGATGATAAAAAGTATAAGAGATTTCTGGAATCTTTTTTTCTATTTTTTTAATGAGACATTATTTTCAGATTATTTTGTAGATCTTCTAAGAATCCTGTTTTTTATCTTCATTCTTTTATTGGGTGTTACAGTTGGAGTTTTAGTTATTGTATGGCTTGAACGAAAGATATCTGCTGGAATACAACAACGTATTGGACCGGAATATGCAGGTCCTTTGGGAATTGGTCAAGCTTTAATAGATGGCTTGAAATTGTTGCTCAAAGAAGATCTTATTCCAGCCGAGGGTGATAATTTATTGTCTAATATTGGACCGGCTGTTGTAATAATACCAATATTTCTTAGTTTATTGGTAATACCTTTTGGACAAAATGTAATTCTGGCCGATCTAGGCATCGGTATTTTTCTTTGGATTGCCTTTTCAAGCATAGCTCCTCTTGGACTTCTTATATCGGGTTATGGATCAAACAATAAATACTCTTTTTTGGGTGGTCTTCGAGCTGCAGCTCAATCTATTAGTTATGAAATTCCTCTAGCTTTGTGTGTTCTATCTATAGCTCTACGTGTGATTCGTTGAGGGATTTTGAATTGTTATAGAAAAGGGTAAAAAAACTATCTGTATATGTAGATTTATTCCTTTCCTTTTTTTTATTTCCTTTAAAAACTGGATATTCATGTGGGTGAAATTAGACAGCTTGGTGCCGTAAGACAATTAAATCCCATCCTCCGTGTACAGGAGTGAAAGCATACGTAAAAACAGTAAAGACTGTTTAACCCAGGTGTTTTTGGATACCTGATAGCGGAAACGAAAGATGAAGGTGGAATAAATTTTGGTTTTTTCAACATCTATCATTATATTAAGCAGGAGTGGATGGTTAGAAACACTAAAATACAAAAAAGGTTAGTTAATCGATAGAACATAAATATCTTTTTTCTCTGGATAAGACCTTAATATCGGTAGAGATTATTAAGCAGTACTTTCTTGAAAACCACGACCTTAAGTATATACCTATCCACTAGAAACATGATTATCCGGAACGATAGAATATTTCTGATATTGACCAAAATTAAAAATACAATTTTCTTTTTGTTAGATAAATTAATGAGATCTTATTCAATTTAGACTAATTTAATTTAGTAAAATTCGAAATTTTATGAAAAACAAAATCAGTAAATTGGAGATAGATTCAGAAGCTTTTAATTCTGTAGCAGATAGAATCTCATTACTTTATTTAGGTTTTAATTAAAAAAAAATTAAATAATAAAGCTTTCAACGAAAGCAAAAAAATTAATTTTTCTATGACCTAACTGAAATAATAAATGAGGAGCCGTATGAAATGAAAGTTTCATGTACGGTTTTGAAATAGAGGTAGTTTAACACTGAATGTTGCTACCGACTATATTTATCAAAAAGTTTAAGTACAATTGATATAGTTGAAACACAGGCCAAATATGGGATTTTTGGATGGAATTTATGGCGTCAACCAAAAGGTTTTTTTATATTTCAAGTTTCTTCGCCAGCAGAATGTGAAAGGTTACCATTTGACTTGCCAGAAGCAGAAGAAGAGTTGGTTGCTGGTTATCAAACGGAATATTCAGGTATTAGATTTGGTTTATTTTATGTTGGTTCCTATTTTAATTTATTTATTTCTGCTCTCCTGGTCACAGTACTTTATTTTGGTGGCTGGAATTTTTCTTTTCCCTTCTTCATCAATTTTTCATGGATTGATAATAATTTGGTTTTTGAGGTACTTAAACTTTTTGCAGGTATATTTATTACACTGGCTAAAACTTTTTTATTTCTCTTCATTTCTATCAAAACTAGATGGACCTTGCCCAGAGTCAGAATCGATCAATTATTTAATCTTGGTTGGAAGTTTCTATTACCTGTTGCTCTTGGTAATTTTTTGTCAACTGCTTCATTTCAATTATTATCGTTTAAATAAATGAAATCTATTCCAAATGACAATCTATATAGAAGTTAAATTCAATGTAACGAACAGACCAAAAATTGTTAATCTTTTTATTGAAGGATATATACCATATGTTTTCCTTACTAAATGGACTTCGTAATTATAGCGAACAAGCAATACAAGCCGCAAAGTACATTGGTCAAGGATTTTCTGTTACTACGGATCATATGAATCGATCCCCGATGACTATTCAATACCCTTATGAAAAATTAATTCCATCAGAACGTTTTCGTGGACGAATTCACTTCGAGTTCGATAAATGTATTGCTTGTGAAGTCTGTGTTCGTGTATGTCCAATCAATTTACCTGTTGTAGATTGGGAACTAAAAAAAGATTTAAGAAAAAAGCAACTTAAAAATTATAGCATTGATTTTGGAATTTGTATTTTTTGTGGCAATTGTGTTGAATATTGTCCTACAAATTGTTTATCAATGACTGAAGAATATGAACTTTCGACATATGATCGTCATGACTTGAATTATGATCAGATTGCTTTGGGTCGGTTACCCACTCCAGCGGTTTTAGACCCAATGATTCAACCAATTTGGAACTTAAACTATCTTCCTAAAGGTCTTATGGAAGGACATTCCAACTCAAGAACCATTACTCATTTTGAGTAGAAAATAGGGTTTAGTTTTGAATGAATAAGGTATTTTTTGCTAATTAATTCAAAAAAAATAAAAATATTACAAGTAATAGCTGGGTTATTGAAAAAAAAATCTTAATTCATTCTGATTTTTTATTTATCTAATTTTATGGTGAATTATGAATTTTACTGACTCCATTCGTAACTCTATTCTGGTAATCATCGAAACAGGTATTATTCTGGGAAGTTTAGGAGTAGTCTCACTTAGCAATATAATATATTCTGCTTTTTTATTAGGGTTTGTTTTCATTTGTATAGCCTTATTATATCTCACTCTAAATGCAGATTTTTTAGCTGCTGCACAAATTTTAATTTATGTGGGAGCTGTCAATGTTTTAATTGTTTTTGCTGTTATGCTTATTAATAAACCAAAAGAAATAAATACTCTAGAGAAGTGGAATATATCTAACAACATATCTCTTTTGCTTTGTACAAGTCTTTTCGTTTCATTAAGTTTCACGATATTAAACACTAACTGGTCCAATCTCTATTCGATTCAACATTCGGTGAATATTTTAGACCAGATGCCGAGTAATATTCGACTAATTGGAAATAATTTATTGACCAAATTTTTAATTCCTTTTGAACTATTATCAATACTTCTTCTTGTGGCTTTAATAGGAGCTATTACTATAGCTCGGCGAGCTGAATTTATTGAAACAGGTGATTCTGAAAGTTTAAAATCTAAAGAAGAATCCGTATAAAAAAAAAATAATTTTTAATTTTTCATATTTGATGTCTAAAATTTTAGAAAAATCTAATAAATATATTATGTTTGAGCATGTTCTTATTTTGAGTTCTTATCTCTTTTGTATTGGATTTTACGGATTAATAACAAGTCGAAATATGGTTAGAGCACTTATGTGTCTTGAATTAATTTTCAATGCAATTAATATAAATTTTGTTACATTTTCGAATTTCTTGGATTCACAAGAAATTAAAGGAGAAGTTTTTGCCATTTTCATCATAGCTATTGCAGCAGCTGAAGCAGCAATTGGATTGTCTATTATTTTGGTTTTATATCGTAATGGACGATCAAATCAGATCAATGAGTTTAATTTATTGAAATGGTAATACTAAAACCCATAATAAAACAAAATTGTTTGAATAATAAATCTTTTTAAATTTGTTACCTATATTTCTTCGTATCTTAACCATTCTATTTTAGAATGTAATATATCATTAAATTTATTGTACGGTTAGTTACTTCTCATTTTTGAGTAGATTTAAGATCAAAAAAAAAAAGGGTTCTCTTCACTTTTTTCTTTTATTTTTACAGAACTTGAATGAAAAGGAAAAAAAATTAAAATCTTTATATCCTACGAAAAAGAACTAATTCATTTATAATTAATGTAGTTTAATACTTTTTTTGAGTCGATTTTATTAACCATTCAAATACAATAGGAGTAAGTAAAAACAATGGCACATTCTGTTAAAATTTATGATACATGTATTGGTTGTACCCAATGTGTACGTGCTTGTCCTACTGATGTTTTAGAAATGACTCCGTGGGGTGGCTGCAAAGCAGGTCAAATTGCTTCCGCTCCTAGAACGGAGGATTGCGTTGGTTGTAAAAGATGTGAATCCGCATGTCCCACTGATTTTTTAAGTGTACGTGTTTACTTGGGATCGGAAACAACTCGTAGTATGGGTCTAGCGTATTGATTTTTGCTTTTATAAAGAAAAATTGTTTCTTTTTTTTTTGCATCTCCTATAAACCGCAAGCCCATACTCAAAATTTTGAGTATGGGCTTCATATTGAAGCTTTATTTATTATGATCAATCTACCTTGGCTAACAATAATTGTGCTCTTTCCCATTTCCGCTGGTTTTTTAATTCCATTCCTTCCACAGTCTCAAAACAGAATAATTCGATGGTATACTCTCGGGATTTGTGTTGTAGAATTTCTTTTTGTAACCCATATCTTTTATAATTCGTTTCAATTTCATAATCCCACCGTTCAATTGGAAGAAAATTATAATTGGATTAATTTTATTAATTTACATTGGAAGTTAGGAATTGATGGTATTTCGATGGCATTAATTTTATTAACCGGATTCGTAACCAGCCTAGCACTTTTAGCAGCATGGCCAATTACAACAAATACGCGATTATTTAATTTCCTTATGCTAGCGATGTATAGTGGTCAGATTGGTTTATTTACTTCACAAGACCTTTTACTTTTTTTTCTTATGTGGGAATTGGAGTTAATACCTGTTTATCTTCTTCTGGCTATGTGGGGTGGCAAAAGACGTTCTTACTCTGCTACAAAATTTATTTTATATACAGCAGGCGGATCCATTTTTTTACTATTAGTATCTTTAGCAATGGGACTTTATGGCTCCGATAATCCTTCATTTGCTTTTTCTAGTTTGATTTGTAAATCATATCCTGTTTCATTAGAAATCATTTTGTATTTAGGGTTTTTAATAACTTTTGCAGTTAAATTACCAATATTTCCTTTTCATACTTGGCTGCCGGATACTCACGGAGAAGCACATTATAGTACTTGCATGCTTTTAGCAGGAATTTTATTGAAGATGGGGGGTTATGGATTAATTCGAATCAATATGGAATTATTACCCAAAGCCCATACAATATTTGCTCCTTGGTTGGTTATTATAGGATCAATTCAGATCGTTTATGCATCACTTATTTCTTTTAATCAACAAAATTTGAAAAGAAGAATAGCTTATTCTTCAATTTCTCATATGGGATTTGTAATTATAGGAATTGGATCACTCACAGATACAGGACTGAATGGAGCTTTATTGCAAATGATTTCACATGGTTTAATAAGTTCAGCACTGTTTTTTTTAGCAGGAACCAGTTATGATCGAACACGTACTCTTATGATCAATCAATTAGGTGGACTATCGATGTCTATGCCTAAATTATTCACTTTCTTTATTCTTTTTTCAATGGCATCTTTCGCATTACCGGGTATGAGTGGATTTATGGCGGAATTGTTGGTATTTCTAGGACTAATTATCAATAACAATTATTCCTTATCGTTTAAAATAGTTATCACTTTTTTGGAAGGCTTGGGAATCATACTAACGCCTATTTATTTATTAGCAATGTTACGTCAAATGTTTTATGGATACAAAATTTTTGAGGTTCCCAACTGGTCTTTTTTTGATTCGGGACCAAGAGAAATTTTTATATCCATCTGTTTATTTTTACCAGTGGTAGGTATTGGTTTTTATCCCAACTTTGTTTTATCTATCTGGGCCAGTGGAGTCGAATCTATTTTATCTCGTTACTCCTAATGAAATAAGGATTGTTAGTTATTTATGTCCATGAAATAGAAAACTTGTCTTTTTAGACAAAAAAATTATTTTAGTAACCATCCATAACTATGGAGACCTATTCCTAATAGATTGACTCCTAAATAACAAATCCAAACTGAGAAGAAGCCTGAACAAGCAACTATTGCAGATTCTTTTCTTCGCCAACCATTATTTATTCTGGTATGTAAATAAATAGCATATATGATCCAAGTAATTAAAGCCCACGTTTCTTTGGGATCCCAATTCCAAAAGGATCCCCATGTCTCATTAGCCCATACAGCTCCTGAAAGAATACCAACGGTTAGGCAAATAAATCCTAAATTGATAATACGGGAACTCCATTGATCCAGTTGTTGAATCAAAACAAATTTACGAAAATTGATGGATAACGAAAACACCCTGTTTTCTGAGTTGTTTTCTATCCCTGTATATATGTCTTTTTGGGTATCAAAAAAATTAGAAGCTTTTGATTCTACAAAATTTTGATATTTCCGAAATATTAGAACTAATAAAGTTAATGAGAGTAATGAGCCGCATAGAAGAGTTGCATAACTCAAGAGCATTAAGGTTACATGCATCATTAACCATTGAGATTGGAGAGCAGGTACCAGTGTCGCAGCTCCTTGCATATCTTTTGGAATAAACAATGTGGCATAAATTTGAATTATAAGAATACTTGGTGCAATGGTAGATCCCAGCCAATTCATTTTATTTTTTAAGTCCAAAACCAGATGAATTAGTGATAACAGCCAAGACAAAAACATTAAGGATTCATATAAATTACTTAGAGGTAAGTGTCTCGAAAAAAACCAACGATTTAATAAAAATACCGTTAGAGAAACAAATACCAAAACCATACAACTTTTAGCTACTTTGTCTAATGAAAAAAAATCTTTACGAACCAAATTACCCCAATAAGATATGGTGGCTAGAAAGATGAAAAAGCAGCAAATTTTAGTTAATATTTGCTCGATAGTAATGTATATCATGATATGTTTTTCTATTTCAATTCTATAGTTTTATGATACTTAGATTAACCTTTACATATGTTTCTACATAAATAAATATATTTCTTGACAATGCGGGACAAATATTGTATATAGATTATGTGTAAGTCAGTGCCGCTACTCGGATTCGAACCGAGATGCAATAGCACTGCTTCCTAAGAGCAGCGTGTCTACCAGTTTCACCATAGCGGCTAATCAGAAACTATCGTACCTTATTTTATCTAATATGGTCAATGTTTTTCTATTTTTGATTCCTTTTTTTTATTTTGATTCCGAATAAAAAACATACTTTTTGAATATATTTTTTGTTTTGTCTATATTTCATTAGAAAAAATGATAAAAGTTTTTTATATTAAACGGAATATAGCGCAGTTTGGTAGCGTGCCATCTTGGGGTGGTGGAGGTCGTAGGTTCAAATCCTGCTATTCCGAAATAAATATGTAAAAAATCAAATTCATTCTAGGATCCTCTAAAAAAAAACTTTTATTTTTATCAAGTAGAGGAAAGAGAGATTCATTGCCTAGGATTAGTTATCCGGAACAATCAAATACAAGATTTATATAGATAATTGTATAGAGATCATATGATCTTTTATTTTAAATCTTCATCTCCCTTTCCGTCAGGAGAAAAAGTCATCTCTATGGTAGGTTTTTTTTACTTTACTTAAAATGGAAAATGGTTTTTAAAAGAGATAATATTTTTGTTATTTAATTGTCTAATTAAATTAACTTTTTTTATTCTAGCTTTGAGAATAAAAATTTGCATTCAGTTGGGAAAAAATTAATTTCGTCTTATTATTTATTCAGTAGATTTTTCATTTAAAGGATAATAGAAACTTCTAGAACGACCGGTTAGAATAGATTGAGCTAATGAAAAAGCTTTTAATGCACTTTTTTTTGCTTTTATCTTCCATAAAGTTTTTCGAATTCTTTTTTTCTTCTTCGATACACGTTTTTTTGGAACTGCCATTTTAAAATAAAACCTCTCCTTTGTTTATAAATAAAAACAATTTTTTTTTTACAAATCTTACAAACAAGTACTTTTTTGTTTTGTTATTGGACAATATAGAAAAAATTATATATATCTTTTTTTTTTCAAAAATCTCTATTATAATTCATTAACTTCTTTTCCATCTAGACAAATAGAATCTACTACGAATCGAATTAAACTTTGACGATAGCCCTTTTTTAGTCTTGTCTTTTTCTTTGAACGCATTTTGTGAACAATAATTTTTTTACTAGAACAGGGATGTAGAATTCTTCCCTTAACTATTGCATTTTTAACCCATGGATGTCCAATATTTATAATAGAGCTATGACGTATTAAAAGTACTCGATGTATTAGTATTTTGGTAGTTGAATCCAGTATTTTGGGATTTATGTTTAAGGAAGTAAAGTAACAAACGTCATAAAATCTTCCGGGTTCTACACGGAGCTGTTTACCTCCGGTATCGATTATTGCATATGTATTCATGTTTCTATTTGGATACTGTAAGTCTTATGCAGATTTGATAGATTAAACTAATTCAAAACATTATTGTTGGACTAAGTATCTCTAACTAATTTCCCTTATGTCAAGCGTTCTAAAGATAACGGTTAAAGTAGAATTGAAACTTTTTCTTAATAAGAAAAATTAATTGAATTTTCTCTAGTTTTAATTTCTTAAACGAAAATTTAATTAATCTTTTATATATATATTCTATATAGATGATAAGTATACCAAAAAGTAAAAATAATTTTTTCTATTTATGGAATCTTTATACAGATATGTTTGGATCGTTCCTGTATGTCCATTTGTAACTTCGATTTTAATAGGTGCGGGATTATTATTTTTTCCAAAAGCAGTTAATAGTCTACGTCGTATAGTTGCTTTTTTAAGCATTTTAATGTTGACTATATCAATGTTCATTTCCATTTTATTTTTTTTTCAAGAACTTTCAAACCAGACAAGTTTGAATATCTCGTTCTATTGGGTTGTTTATCAACAACTTTATTTAGAACTCGGTTTTTCTTTAGATTCTTTCATTTCAATTATGTTAGTATTAGTTACTATTATAGGATTTTTGGTAATGATATATTGTGTCAGTTATATGTCTCATATAAGAGCATATGTCAGATTTTTTGTCTATCTTGGTCTTTTTACTGCTTCAATGTTGGGTTTAATTTTGAGTCCCAATTTAATCCAGATTTATATTTTTTGGGAACTTGTTGGAATTTTTTCTTATTTATTAATTGGTTTTTGGTTTTGTCGACCCAGCGCAGCAAATGCTTGTCAGAAAGCCTTTATAACAAATCGTATAGGTGTTTTTGGATTATTGTTGGGTATATTAGGTTTTTATTGGTTAACTGGTATTTTAGAAATCAATTATGTAATCGAACGCTGTTATCAATTAATAATAATCGATTATTGTCAGTTATTTTTTATCAACCTATGTGCAACTTTGTTATTTTTCGGACCAGTAGCTTTATCTGCCCAATTTCCCCTTCACATTTGGTTACCTTATGCTATGGAAGGGCCTACTCCCATATCAGCCCTTATTCATGCCGCAACTATGGTTGCAGCTGGTATTTTTTTAGTGGCTACAATGTTTCTGCTATTAAAAGTTTTATCATTTACTATGAATGTTATTTGCTGGATAGGAGCAATCACAGCTTTTTTAGGGGCTACTATAGCTCTCGCACAAACAGATTTAAAAAGAGGTTTGGCGTACTCAACAATGTCCCAATTGGGGTATATGATGCTAGCTTTGGGCGTTGGTTCTTATCGAGCTGCTTTATTCCATCTTATTACACATGCGTATTCGAAAGCTTTATTATTTCTTGGATCTGGGTCAGTTATTCATTCAATGGAATCTATAATTGGGTATTCTCCCAACAAAAACCAAAATATCATATTTATGGGTGGATTGCGTTTAATACATGCCAGTTACTGGAATTACTTTTTTATTAGGTACACTTTCGATTTCTGGTATTCCGCCTTTTGCTTGTTTTTGGTCAAAAGATCAGATTATTGTTATTGCTTGGTCCTATTCTCCTATTCTTGGGGTAATTGTTTCATTTACAGCAGGATTAACTTCATTTTATATGTTCCGTATTTATTTCCTTACTTTAAAGGGTTATTTACGTACTATTTTGGCCCGAACTTAGGATCCTGCGAAATTTCAGTTGAATCTACAAATATCTACTTCTCCAATACTTGCAACACATACAAATATATAAAAAATTTCGTCTTTTTTGGGAAATCGAATTGCCTCTTAAAAATCATTCTATTTATCTATTTGGATTCAAAATTTGATTATAAATATTTATGTACAAAATTCATTGAATCCATCATATGGATCTGCTATTTAGCATTTTATACAACCAAAAGAGTCGGACTGGATATTGATATGTCCACTTATTTAATTTTATTAAAAATAATAATGTACAAAATTCATAGAATCCATCATATGGATCTGATAGTAAGCATTTTATACAACCAAAAGAGTCGGACTGGATATTGTTATGTCCACTTATTATACTCACAATACCAACTATATTTATTGGTTTTTTTGGATCTATCATTTTTCCAAAATTATTCAATTTTGATTCATCACTTGATTTATCTTATGATTCATTATCCATTGTTATCAATTCTAATTATTGGTTCGATTTTATTCGTGAAGCTATTCCTTCTACCATTATATCATCTGTGGGAATTGTTATATCATTCATTATATATGGACCTGCATCTTTCTACTCACGAGACTTACGTGAAAATATATATCCTAAATCAGACGGAATTTTGGGTTTTCTATTATATACTATTTATAATTGGTCGTATAATCGAGCTTATATTGATAAGCTATACAATTTTGTTTTTATTAGAGGTACACGTCTCTCAGCAAAATCTATTTCGCTCTTTGATCAATGGGTTATTGACGGTATTGTTAATGGGATACGCATTTCAAGCTTTTTCGGAGGGGAAGGAATCAAATACGGACAAGTATGGCGAATTTCCCTCTATCTATTCGGATGAATTCTGGGTATCATTTCGTTATTTGTTGTTCAAATATTCAGATTCGATGTGTTTCCCTCAATTATTGAATAGCTTACTACGTTCTCCTTCATACAAGGAACCATTTATCAATGGTTGATTTCTGGGGGATCGAGGGTGGGGGGGGGTAGGGCAGTGAGAAGTGGTTAACTGCTCTCCCCGTAAAAGTCGAGGGGATTGCTATCCTTCATTTTTTATCCTATAATAGAGGGGTAGAGTAGACCTTAATTTTAGGAAGTTTCAAAAAGAAATTTGAATTTTTCGAATGCAACGTTTTGGACGTGGATTAGTCCAGAGAATAGGATTATGTATATGGGATTAAAGTTTTATCACGTTTCCTCGGTAGCTCAGTGGTAGAGCAGTCGGCTGTTAACCGATGGGTCGTAGGTTCGAATCCTATCCGGGGAGATATCTGGATCTTCGGGGAGATATCTGGATCTTCTGTCGCGATCTTTAGTAGTCATGAAAAGTTATTCGTAATTGTTTTTCTAGTAATACAGGAAAGTATGGAGATGCAAAAACTCTTGAACCATCAGGACGGTAACAACAATTATAGGTACTGATAAACTGGGATAAGCAATCCATTATTATTCGTTCCATATCATTGTCAGAGACTATATGAAGTATTTGCTCAACTTGTTACTAACTAGTAATAAC